GTGATTCAGTAATTAAACCTTCGTGAATTAATTTTTGTTCTTTCATTCCAGGTAACCCCCTTGAAGTATCAACTAATGGAGGAGGAGTGATAGTAGACAATCCGTCTTTCCTCTCTTTTTCCAAATAGCAAGTTACGGATCAAATTCGGATACCAGAAGGATCACCATATATAATACAAAATTTCTCCCCCAATTCCTTCTAGTCGAGCTTCTCGATCTGTCATTATACCTCGAGAAGTAGAAAGAATTACGATACCCATTCCACCTAAAATCCTAGGAATTCGTTGATAGTTGGAATAGATTCGTAGACCGGGTCGACTGATACGCTTTAAAATATTTCGATATGTTCCCTTCCTATTCCTTCTATGTCGCAGGGTTGAAACCAAAAAATATTTGTTGTTTTCCCGATGTTTCCTAACGTTTTCAATAAACCCTTCTCGTAGAAGTATTTTAACAATGTTTTCGGTGATATTAGTAGATGTTATTCGAACCGTTCCCTTTTTATCCATGTTAGCATTTCTTATAGAAGTTATTATATCGGCAATAGTGTCCCTACCCATGACGAACTAGAATTCTTGGTGCCTCACAGTTTTGATATAATCAACATGTTCCACTTTTTTTTTTTCATTTTTCTTATTTATTTATGATATTTATTTATGAATTATTAAAGGTATATGCGTGAGACACAATCTACTAACGTGATCTATTTCAGATACCTTACTACACTCCATACTCTATTATGGTCTCATCTACTCGTATTTATATATTTATAAGACTTCAGGAGCTAATGAGACTATTTTAGTGAAACTCAACTGTCTCAATTCCCGAGCGATCGCTCCAAAAACTCGAGTTCCTTTTGGATTTCCTTCTTGATCAATGACAACTGCTGCATTGTCATCATATCGTATTATCATACCGTTGTCACGTTTGAGTTCTTTACATGTACGCACAATTACAGCTCTGATCACTTCTGATCTTTCAAGAGGCATATTGGGCACTGCTTCTTTGATTACAGCAACAATAACGTCACCAATATGAGCATATCGCTGATTACTAGCTCCTATGATTCGAATACACATCAATTCTCGAGCCCCGCTGTTGTCTGCTACATTCAAATGGGTCTGAGGTTGAATCATATCATTTTTTGAATCTGCTCTTTCAATGCAAAGGGCAAAGGAAAAAGAGAGAAATATTGTCTTCCCAGAAATCAAAAAATCTGCGATTGTATTTTTCATCACAAATACCCTTCAAATACCTATCACGCGATAATGAATTGAGTTCGTATAGGCATTTTGGACGCAGCTATTTCAATAGCTGCTCTGGCTACAGTTTCTGATATTCCGCCCATTTCATAAAGTATTCGACCTGGTTTAACGACAGATACCCAATATTCGGGAGATCCTTTCCCCGAACCCATGCGTGTTTCGGTAGGTCTTACTGTAACGGGTTTGTCGGGAAATATACGTACCCATATTTTTCCACCGCGGCGCGCATACCGTGTCATTGCCCGTCGTCCTGCTTCTATTTGTCTAGATGTGATCCAAGCGGGTTCAAGTGCCTGAAGAGCGTATTTACCGAAACAAATATGATTGCCTCGATAAGATATTCCCTTCATTCTTCCTCTATGTTGTTTACGGAATCTGGTTCTTTTGGGGTTCTAGTTGATGGTTTTTTCTCAATACCATCTCTACTGCAGAACCGGACATGAGAGTTTCTTCTCATCCAGCTCCTCGCGAATGAAACGATTCAATAATATTACAGATGCACATGTATTTATTTAATGAATAATACACGGATTTATTGATATTTAATCTGTCACACAGGAATCCGTATATCTTGTATATTATCTTGTATATATAGCTAGACGTATATTTCTATTTATATGGGATAATGCCTTTCTTTTGAAAATGAATTCTTGACCTTTACCGAATCCGTCAAAATATTGCAAACCAATAATGGTTTCGCGGGCGAATATTTACTCTTTCCTTACTTTCTTCATTTGTAGGTTGAACCTATGACCTATCAGAATAAATCAATTGGTTCCTGGTTGATTCCGCCATCCCACCCAATGAATCATTAGGATTTGTTTTTAATAGAATCTTCTGCAGTCACAGGTTCCGTCGTTCCCATAGCTTTTCATTAATGGCTAGGCCTGAACTATGCAATGGAGCTCCTAATTAAATTCGTTCCCGAGCCAATCTCCTCAGTCTCTATTGACTCGAGGCTCTTTATTATTTGTATTTTTCTTATGAACCTTATTCATCTAATTACTAATTATGGACGAATCAGTATTGATGCTTTATCACACTGCTTTTTATGATAATGATGTGATTGATAGACCATACATATTGGAATCATATATCATGGAGATTCTCCTTCTCTCTTTCTCTCGCCCTTCCATTTACCCACATCCTTCTATTTTCCTTTCCCTTTCCAAGCCATAAATGGACTTTTCCTTTATGGAAAAAAAAAAAGATTTCAGTTGTTACAACTATATGATCGATACATCATATAGTGACTGGTTCCTTGGATCTCGATAATACAAAAAAGCAATGAGTTGGTTACTAGTTCTTATAGTTATTAGTTAGGGGCTGGTCTGTTTTTTTTTTTTTTGAATCCCAACTCTAAAGAAAAAACCAACGAGTCACACACTAAGCATAGCAGTTCTACCAAATGGTCAATCGAATTTTTATTCAACCCTATAGAATTAGAATTAGAATTGCTCATTTTTCATTTTTTTTTTTATTGAAGTGAAAAGGAATAGTTTGTAGTTTTTGTTCTATCGCGGAATAGAATGGCAAGCAAAGGAGGGACCATTATTTCTCGTCTACAAATATCCAAATTTTGATGCCCAATATTCCATAGGCGGTTTGAACTGGATAGGAACAATGATCAATTTTAGCTCGAATGGTTTGTAGGGGAACCCTACCTTCTCTGATCCATTCGACACGTGCAATTTCTTTTCCGTCGATACGCCCTGCAATTTCCACTTGAATTCCTTTTGTGTCTGCTTCTTCAGTTAATTCAATAGCTTTTTTCATTGCCTTTCGAAATGAAACTCGATTCTTTAATTGTAGAGCTATATATTCTGCAAGAATATTAGGTTGTCCATAAGGTTTTGCAACTCTTGTAATAGCAATGTTAAGTCTCCGGTTCACAGAATGAAACCCCTTTTGTACATTGATCTGTAATTCTTTGATTCCTCGTGTTTGGCCTTCTATTAACAAGTTTTGGAATCCAATATAGATTATGACCTGGATCAGATCCATTTTTTTTTGAATCTCTATATGTGCAATTCCAATTCCTTCGAAACTTGAGGATATTCTTATATTTTTTTGTAAATATATCTTGATACAATCCCGTATTTTTTCATCTTCCTGGAGACCTATGTAATAACTTTTTGGTTGTGCGAACCAAAGGGAACGATGACTTTGGGTTTCCCCAAGTCGGAAACCAAGTGGATTTATTTTTTGACCCATCTTTTTTTTCTCTCTCTCTTTCTTTCTCTATATATCTTTCTATTATAGGATCTCTCCATACATTTTTTGTTTCTAAAAATATATCCTGATCCGTTTTCTTTTTAGATCTATCCTTCAATACAATAATTATATGACAAGCGAGTCTTTCTATTGGATAACTACGTCCTCTAGCCCGGGGTTTGAACTTTTTCACGATAGTACCCCCATGGACTTCGGCTTTACTAATGACTGAATCAGCTTCGTTGAAACTTTTATTGTGACTAGCATTTGCTGCTGCAGAATAAACCAGTTTAAAAATGGGATAAAATGCTCGATAAGGCATGAGTTCCAGTAACATAAGTGTTTTCTCATAGGACTGTCCACGAATCTGATCAATGACTCTTCGTGCTTTGTGAGCAGACATAGATACATGTTGAGCTAAAGCTTGTACTTGTGTGCTCGAGCTCCTCTTCATCTTCTGCTTTTTCAAGGTCTTCTTCCACTTTCTCCACTTTGACATAAGGTTCACCTCCCACCAATGAACGACGAGCACCTACTTTTTATTTTATTTTAAATTTTATTAAAGGAGAGATCGAGTATCGTTTCTCGCATGTCCCCGGAAAGTCAGAGTAGGTGCGAATTCTCCCAATTTGTGACCCACCATACGATCTGTTATATAAATAGGTATATGTGCCTTTCCATTATGAACGGCAATTGTATTGCCGATCATTGTGGGTATAATGGTAGATGCCCGGGACCAAGTTCCTATTATCTCTTTTTCCTCTCTCATGTTGAGCTTCTCCATTTTTGCCAATAAATGATTATCTACAAAAGGATTTTTTTTTAGTGAACGGGTCACGGCCGATTACTCCTTTTTTTTTTGACTGAAGTTCTTTTCTCTATAAGAGGTAGAATAGAATAACCCGGTTGAAGCGTAATGATCATACGTCTGTAATGCATTTCCCATAATAGGTCCCATTCTTCTACCCTTTCCCGGGAGTCGATGACTATTTATAGCTATTACTTTGACGCCAAAGAAGAGTTCGACCCAATGCTTTATTTCTGTCCTAGTTGATCCTGATTCGACATTAGAAGTATATTGATTGTTCCCCAATAACCGAATACTCTTTTCTGTAAAGACTGCATATTTGATTCCATCCATAAATCCACTTTCTTCCCCACGAGTTCCAGTATCGATAAGAATTCTAGTTCTTACTCTTCATATGTTATGGTTGGTATGAATATACCATACCAATTCGTTATGTATGGATGATGAGATTCCATTGATACAGAGCCAATTCCAATAGACTTATTGAATATTCCCGTTGGCCTGCATCCAGCAGGAATTGAACCTACGAATTCGCCAATTATGAGTTGGGCGCTTTAACCATTCAGCCATGGATGCTTCGCGGGGGTCATTGTACATTGTGAATGACCCAATTCCAATTGAATTGGATTCCTTAGGAGGAATCAATGAGAGGACATCAATTCAAATCCTGGATCTTCGAATTGAGAGAGATCAAGAATTCTCACTATTTCTTA